GAGAACTCTCTATAAGTTCAACGGCACATATCGAAGATGCGGAGAAACAGGTTTCCTGGTTCCAGGACAATTCTGCCACTCTGCAGGAGGAAAACTGCCTCCTGCATGAGGAAAACCTCTGCCTGCATGAGGAAGTCGGCCACCTCTGGGAAACCGAGAGAACCCTCCAAATTGAGCTAGGAAGGAAAGATGATGACTTAAAGGAAAAAAATGTGAGAATACAAAACTTAGAGGGTACCCTGGCCTTCGTAGAAAGAAGTGTGGTGACGCAGACGCAGCTGGAGTCTGGGAGTCCGTGGAAGAAAAAGAAAGACTAACCCTAACCAAGAGAAAAAGAGAGCTCTGCGATATAGATCTGACGCATCAATGCGAACACTTCGAAATAGCAACTTTTTTTCTCAAAGTCAAAGAAAGAAAGATTCGTGGCTCGGGGGATAAAAAAAACATGCATTTTTTTATCCCCCGAGTCTTTTTTGTGTGATTTCGTTGAGTGAGGATTCATCCATAGAACTTGCCTGGGCTACGGGGAGCCACTACCCGCGGCCCAGGAAGAGAAAAAAAGAGTTACCTAAGGAGAAGCGCTCCGCGGAAAGAGATTCAATGGATCCGCCAGGAAGCTACTACTATACTAGAGCCAGAAAGGGCGTTCCGCAAGGCGCTTCGAAGGCGGGAACTAGAGAAGATAGGTTATTGGAGAAAAGAAAGATCTACTTTCATTAATGAAAGTAGATCTTTCTTTTCTTTTTAAGTAAAAAATGAGTAAATAAATAACAAGATTGATACATAGGAGAAATCGAAGAATAGATAAGAAGAGATTCTCCCCCCCCCCTACATATTTTATAACTTCTCCTATAAAGAAGGTTGTCGTACCAATGCCATTCGTAATTCCACCAATTACTCGTCTATCAAAAAAATGAGTTAGTGCGGATAATCCTCTTATACCCCTACTTAGGGTTGTTGAATAAAAAAGATCTATGTAAGCACGATTCGATGACCAAGTATATATCACATTGATTATTTTGTCCCAAAGAAGTCTCTTAGGACTCATTTTCACAAATGAATTGATTAAGTCCAAATTCTGTAAAGATGAAGAAACAGGCCTATAAAAAAATAAAAAAAGAATGCTACAAAGATTCCTACAGAGGCTATACTGACTGAAAAAGTTGCATTTGTAAGAAAATCATACCAATCCGCAGAATTGTTCGAATTTTTATGTAAAAGATTGATAGACGGAGTTAACCATTTGGATAATATATTCCTATTGAAATCCATTCCTCCTTGATCGAAAGGAATTCCTATAGATCCAACACACAAACTAAATAGAGCCAACCCAAGCAGCGGCAATAGCATAGTATTATGCGATTCATGAGGATATGGGGGAATTTCTTTATTGATATTGACAAAATGAGTCATTTTCATAAAGGATCGCCTCCTATTTTTGACATTCCCACCCATTGGACCCATTGGATCTCTTTTTTTCGAAAAAAAGGAAGCCCTCTCATTATTATTCATTGTGGATAAAAGAAGATCTTTGTTAATTCCTTTCCTTCCTTCTTTACCCCATATAGCTATTGAATAGAACGAGCTATTTTTTTTTCCACTGAAATTTTGAAAATAAACGTTTAAATGCCCTTCAAAGGTAAGTAAATAGATCCGAAACATATAGAATGCAGTTAATCCTGCTGTGGCACAAGCTATGATCGCGAAAATAGGTGAATACAACCAACTATCGTTAAGAATTTCGTCTTTTGACCAAAAACAAGCAAGAGGTAGAATGCCACAAAGAGAAAGTGTACCTAACAAAAAAGCAGTTTTTGTAATTGGCACATATTTTTGGAAACCCCCCATAAGAGCCAGATTCTGACTTTTCTCTGGAGAATATCCAATAATTCTTTCCATTGAATGAATAATGGATCCAGAGCCTAAAAATAATAATGCTTTCGAATAGGCATGAGTGATCAAATGAAATAAAGCAGCTTGATAAGACCCCATACCGAAAGCTAACATAATATAACCCAATTGCGACATTGTAGAATAAGCTAAACTTTTCTTAATGTCTATTTGAGCCAGAGCCAAAGTCGCTCCTAAGAGTACTGTTATTATACCTATCAAAGAAATGAGATTCATTACGTAAGGTATAACTGCGAAAAGAGGCAGAAGCCGGCCTACAAGAAAAATGCCCGCTGCTACCATAGTAGCAGCATGGATAAGAGCCGAAATCGGAGTGGGTCCCTCCATCAGGTAACCATACATGAAGGGGGAATTGTGCCGATTTCGCAATTGCACCGAGGAATAATAGGGCGGCACACAGAGTCAGAAATAAAGAATTTATCCCATGATTCTCAATCAAGTTATTGACTATTTTGAACAAATCTCGAAATTCGAAACTACCCGTTATCCAATAAAGACCTAAGGTTCCTAATAATAAACCAAAATCCCCCACACGATTAGTTACAAATGCTTTTTGACAAGCATTTGCCGCAATTGGTCGCGTGAACCAAAAACCTATTAATAGATAGGAACACATTCCAACTAATTCCCAAAAAATATAAATTTGTATCAAATTAGAACTCGTAACTAATCCCAACATGGAAGCATTGGAAAAACTCATAGAAGCAAAAAATCTCAAATATCCTTGATCATGAGACAGATAATTGTCACTATAAATAAGAACCAAGATTCCAACAGTAGTAATTAATATTGACATAATAGAAGTCAGTGGATCGATCAAGTCGCCAAACTCTAAGGAAAAATCAATATGGATGGTCCAAGACCATACATATTGATAAATAGAACTCCCGTTTATTTGCTGAATCGCCAGGTCGGCCGAAAAAAGCATAACTATACTTAGTAATAAAACACTAGGAAAAGCCCACATGCGACGCAGATTTTTTGTTGTCGTTGGAACAAGAAGAAGTCCCACTCCTATTGCTAGAGGAACCGGAAGCGGAACGAAAGGTATGATCCATGCATATTGATATGTATGTTCCATAAGAAAATCAAAGTTTTTTCTATTCTTAGTAATTGAATTGTTTCCGATTCACCAGCTCTTATCTCTTTCGGAAGGAACAATCAAATAAAAAATCAAAATAGGAAAGAACTCAAATAGAATTTTCCATTTTCAATCATTCCATTAATTCTTACAAGAATTTCTATTCTTTCTATTCATAGAACAAGTAAAAAGAATTCTCGTACTTGATTCTGATATGGGTCATAGGATCCATCAATAACTCGACCCAATCAAAAGAAGACCTGGGTATTAGTTTATTCGGGATAATTCACTAATTCTGATTGAGTGGAGTAAGCTGCCTAGGCTTCGAGGAAACTCTACGATACCTATTACTTCACTAACTGTCACTGCGCTTCGAATTGAAAGATGAGAATTTGGAGATAGTATGAAATCCATCTCGGGAATTGCTTTTAACCGAATTAGCGAGTAGATTGTAAATGGCGCCGCGATCTGATCATTACCCGAATGTAATCGGTAGCGCGCCTACTTGTAGAGTTATTGGTATTGGTTCGATTTTGTATATCGGGACTTCTCATTCTCAGGACTCTATATTCTATTCTATCGATTTCCATACTCAAAGTAAAAAGATTTCCATTGTAAAAGTAAAAAAAAAAACCACAGGAGGTGATTTTCATGTTCAAATTGTTTCGACGAGTTCACGTATTCTTTATTTTCTCCGCGAGGCATTCAAATTGGGGAAACTGGTTTTCTCAGTTTGTCCTAGGAGTGGGGAAATTTTTCTTTTGGGCTTGCTGGGGAAGTGTGTTGGTCTTATGCTGTCGGTGTGTACAAATCCCAAGGTCTTCTTGGAATCCTCCACACACTCATGTGGATCTTTGGGTTCGAAATTATGATACTGCTGAAGCAATTCAGCGGATAGACTTTCTAATTCAACGAAAAAGGTTCGAGTCAGCAAAACACTGGTTACTTTTCAAGGAGGCGCTTCGCCGGTTACAATCTGGCGAGGATCTGTTACAACGACAGCGTGCACTTGAGGGGGAAGATTCCAGCGATCTAGAGCCCCTAAATTCATTGCTACGACTGGAAAAGGGTGTCGCTAGGGGATTATATGAATCTTGTTGCGTGTTAACAGCCGAACTTTCCTTGTTAGACGAAAGGAAGTCCCGATTAGTCGAGGCCGAGGCCCCAACCAACGGAACTGGTCGAACTGGATCCCTCCACATCCACAGGAACAGTCAACTACCCGCAGTTAACTTGAGACAAAGTTCCATCAACCTGAGGAGGCTCCACGAGGACCGGACGGCCCCCCCTTCCGGTTCAGGCAATCGACTGATTGCGCCGGGCGAAGAACAAGATTTCCGGCTTCCGTGGCAGGATCCGCCCGGCATATTCTAAGACAAATTAGCTATTCATAATTCCCGGTTATTTTGAAAGTTTCCTACTGTCTAGGTAGGGACTGACCGGGAAAAGGGGGATCAGTATTTATATGTTTCGATGCAACAACAAGATGTTATTTTTAACAAGTAGTTTTGTTGGTTGGTTCATTGGTCACATTTTGTGCATGAAAGGGTTTGAGTTGGTATTATTCTGGATACGACAAACCGAGAATTTTAAAAAACAAAAATTCAAGAAAAAGGGGAATTTTTTGCAACCTTGGAAAAAGGCAATAATGCGGGTCAAGGGTTTGATTCAGTTCAAAATTCGCCTAGCCAAAGACGGCTGGTGGAATTTACTCGACTGTATTGAGGACCTCCCATATATTTATTCTCTAGGATTCGTTTCCAACAGCGGATTCGTACAAATCCTTTTGGAGATTTGTCTAATCCTTTTGGAGATTTGTCTAATCCTTTTGGAGATTTTTCTTTTGTTGCATGTTTATCTCTTTTTAGAGCTCGGTATTCGCTTTCTGAGGGACGTGGAAGAGACAGCAAGAAAGATCGAATATTACATCAAATCGATTTTTCGTAGATTTCGATAATTAATATATAGATATAGATAACAGAAATAGTATGCGATTGAGGAAAGGGAAGTGGAAGTATTGAGGGGAAATTCTCAGAACTGTCTTATTCTATTCTATAGCTTTCCATCCTCAAAGTAAAAAGATTTCCATTGTAAAAGTAAAAAGAAAAACCACAGGAGGTGAGTTTCATGTTCAAATTGTTTCGACTAGCTACTTTAGTCCGTTTATGTATGCAGATAAGCAATTCAGTTGTTGTGGCCGGACTCTTTTATGGATTTCTGACCGCAGGGACCATAGGGCCCTCATATCTCTTGCTTCTCCGAGCTCGGGTTATGGAAGAAGGAAGCGAGAAGGATGTATCCGCAACAACTGGTTTTCTGATGGGGCAGCTCATCATGTTCATATCGATCTATTATGCACCTCTCCATCTAGCATTGGGTACACCTCATACAACAACTATCCTAAGTTTACCATATCTTTTGGTTTATTTCTTTTGGCGCAATGACAAAGAATTTTTTGATTCGGTAGCGACCACTAGAAATGCAATGCGTAATTTATACACTCAATATGTAGTCCTTACTAATATCATTTTTCTCAACCATTTCGTTTTGCCGATTTCAACCTTACCCCGAGTAATCAGTATTTATATGTTTCGATGCAACAACAAGATGTTATTTTTAACAAGTAGTTTTGTTGGTTGGTTCATTGGTCACATTTTGTGCATGAAAGGGTTTGAGTTGGTATTATTCTGGATACGACAAAATCGTTCTATTAGATTGAATAGGTACCGTGCGGCAGACTTTCGAAATTCTCTGGAGCGAATCTTCACCATTCTATTATTTCTCTCCTGTGTCTACTATTTAGGCAGAATTCCGTCACCTAATAGGACTCAGGATAAAAAAAAGAAAGAAAAAAAAACCTCGGCAACGGTAGAAAGGGGCAAAAGTGCGGACGAAACAGATGTAGAAATAGACACAACTTCCAAACAGGGGCAAGAAAGATCCGCCGAGGCAGACCTTTCCCTTTTTTCGGAAGATTCGAACAACCTAGATGAAAAACTGAAAGAAAATAAAGACTTCTTCTGTTCAGAAATGCCTCTTGTGACTTTTCTTTTCGACTATAACCGATGGAATCGACCATTGCGATATATAAAAACTGATGGATTTCAAAAGGCTCTAAGAACTGAAATGTCAGACTATTTTTTTTATACATGCCGAAGTGATGGAAAACAAAGAATATCTTTTACATATCCACCAAGTTTGTCAACCTTTTTTGAAATGATAGAAAGAAAGGGGTTTTTGTACATACCAGAAAAACTCCCCTCTGATGAATTGTATAATCATTGGATTTATACCAATGAACAAAAAAGAACTAGCCTGAGCAACGAACTTTTCCATCGAATTGACGCTCTAAAAAGGGGGTCTCTTGATCTGGATCTGGATGTACTCGAAAAAAGGACTCGATTATGTAATGATGAGACTGCACAAGAATGCTTGCCTAAAAGGTACGATTCTTTTTTGAATGGGCCCTTTCGCGGAACAACCTCCAAATTCCCCCCAAGCGTTAAGAAGGAAAAGGAGAAGGAAAATGAGAAGGAAAAGGAAAATAAGAAGGAAAAAGAAAATAAAAAGGAAAATGAGAAGGAAAATGATTATTTAATTACCCCTGCAGGGGATTCTAACGAAAAAATGTGGATAAACAAGTTTCATGGTACCCTTTTCCCTGATTACCAAGAATTTGAACAAAAACTAGATACATTTGAGGCACAATCAGTATTCTCAGACCAAGGAAAAATGGATTCGGAAAATCAAGTGCAATATTTATTCGGTGCAAGTACAACTGAACCAAAGGACCAAACAATTCAGAAAAACATAAAGGAGCGACTTGACCTAAAAGAAATTGGGAAAAAGGTTCCTCGATGGACATACCAATTGCTTGACGATTCGAAGGAAATGAACCTGGAGGAAGAAGACCCAGACTGGTCTCAGATTATTTCAAGAACCTTCAAAAATGTATTTATTTGGGATTGGAAGGACTATTATACGAAGCGGGGGAAGGCGGAGGAGTATGATGATGAGGATAAGGATACTGCGGAGATTTTAATACGTTATTCGAAACAATCGGATTTTAATCGAGATTTAATCAAAGGATCCGTACGCGCTCAAAGACGTAAAACAGTTACTTGGAAACTATTTCAAACAAATCTGCATTCCCCACTTTTTTTGGACAGAATAGACACAATTTTCTCCCCAATACTGAAAATTATGAATCCAATCTTTATGAATCCAATCTTTAGGATCTTTAGGAATTGGATAGGAAAAGGCGCGGAAGTGAAAACTTGGGATTACGAGGAAGACGAGTCACAAGAAGGAGAGGACAAGGCGCAAGAAAGGGGGGGCGAGGCACAAGAAAGGGAGGACGGAGCACAAGAAAGGGAGGACGCGGCAGAGGCCGAAGCCGAAAAAAGGGAGAACGCGGAGGAGGAGCGACTAGAAATAGCGGAACTGTGGGATAGTACTCCGTATGCGCACGCAATAAGGGGGTATTTGTTACTAGCTCACTCAATTCTTAGAAAATATATTGTATTACCCTCATTGATTATAGCCAAAAACTTTAGCCTTTTTGTATTATTTCCATTTCAATTCCCCCAAAAATTCCCCGAGTGGTACAAAGATTGGGACGAAGATTGGAAGGCGTGGGGCAGAGAAATTCATGTTAACTGTACTCATAATGGTGTTACAATATCCGAAACAGAATTTCCGCAAAATTGGTTAACAGACGGTATGCAGATAAAAATCCTCTTCCCTTTCCGTCTTCGGTACAGTTTTCAACTACGACCCCATCAGAAACGGAAAGAGCCAATGCAAAAGAAAAGAAAAAAAGCAAAATCTTCTTTTTTAACAACCTGGGGAATGGAAACGGAACGGCCTTTTGGTGCTTCCCTAGAAGAACCTCATCCTCTTGAACCTATTTATAAAGAATTTGAAAAACGAATTAGAGAAGCGAAAAAAAAAAGTTTTCAATTGTTAACAAAAAAGGCAAAATGGATTCTAGATCCGTTTATCAAAATCAAACAACTTGAAAAAGGAAATCTAAATAACAAATTTGGAGTGAGGGAAGGGTATGAATTGAGTGAAACTCAAAATGATAAAAATTTTCTAATAAGGAATCAGATTTTTGATGAATCGTCTAGTCGAATTCAATCGATGGATTGGACAAAATCTTCACTTACAGAACAAAAAATAAAGGATCTGTCTGATAGGACAAGTACAATTAGAAATCAAATTGAAAAAATAACAAACGACAAGAAAACCAAATTTTTAATACCCAATAGAAATATTAGTCCTAGCGAGGCGAGTTTTGCTAAGAAAAGATTAGACTCCTCAAAAAACCTTTGGCAAATAGTAAAAAGAAGAAATGTGAGATTAATAAGGAAAGGTCGCGTTTTTTTGGTATTTTTCATTGAAAGTATTTTTTCGCAAATTCTCATTCATATTTCGAACCATATTGTCGAAATGTGTCTTGAATTACTTCAATTAAAAAAAATAATTCTTGATACATACAGTTACTTTAAGCAAACAAATCACGAAGGAATTGATGAAAATCCAATTCATTGGATTTTGACTATAAAAAAGAAGTTTTCGAATATTGGTAATAAAAATTCAAAGACTTTTTGTGAGATAGTTTCCTTGTCACAAGCATATGTATTTTACAAATTATCACAAAGACCAGGTATTTACAAATATCCCTTGAAATTTGTCCTTCAATATTCTCGAACATCTGTTTTTCTTAAAGAGAGAATAAAGAATTTTTTTGGAACACAAGGAATATTTCATTTCGAATCAAGGCATAAAGAACATGGAAATGCAGAACTGACTGAATGGAAAAACTGGTTAAGCGGCCACTATCAATATGATTTATCTCAGACTAGATTGTCTAAATTTATGTCCCAAAAGTGGCGAAATCGGATCAATCAAAGTCGTAAGATTCAAAATCTAGACGCACCAAGTTTGGATTCATATGAAAAAAATGAAAAAAACCAATTAATTCTTTTTGAGAAACAAAAAGAAAAAACAGCTTCATTATCGGTTAAAACAAAAACAGAGAAATTTAAAAAACATTACAAATATAATCTTTTATCACATAAATATATGAATTATGGAGAAAGAAAGGATTTTTCTATTTATGGATTGCCATTACAAGGAAACGAAGGTCACGTGATTCCCTCAAAGTACATCACGTATAAACCTGATTTTTTTTCTATCCGGAGATATAGTAGAAAAAATTCGGATAGAAAATATTTGGATTGGCAAATCATCTGTTTTCTAAAGACGAGACATATTGAGACCTGGATCAATAAAAAAACTAAGATTGCGACTCATTATTCTCCAATAATTAATACAATTGATAAAAAAGATCTTTTTTATTATGCGATTCATAAACAAGTCAAGTCATCCCAAAACAAAAATGAATCCCAAAACAAAAATGAATCCCAAAACAAAAATGAATCCCAAAACAAAAATGAATCCCAAAACAAAAATGAATCCCAAAACAAAAATAAAATAAAAAACCATCCTTTTGACTGGATGGGAATGAATAAAGCAAGACTAACTCAAACTCAGCGCAGTAAGAAATCGATTTATGAAAAATATAGGATGAACCCGTGGATCATACCAATCCAATTACTTCTTTTCGAGTTTAATAACAATCAAAACATCCGCGATAGTCGTGAAACAAAAAATACCAAAGAAAAAGAAAAAAAGGATCTTGAATTAGAGAATCAAGAAGAAAAAAAATCGCCTGGCCAAGAAAATCCTAGATTAAATCGACCAAACCAAGGGAAGCCTAATCAACCAAACCAAGGGAAGCCTAATCAACCAAATCAAGGGAAGCCTAATCAACCAAATCAACAACAAGATGTTAAACAAGAGTCTGGCGCATCAGACATTGAAAAAGATAAAAAGAACAAAAAGCAAGGGAAGAAGAAGTGGAAACCACTAACCGACCTAGACATCTTCCTGCAAAAGAAAAGTTACGTGGGTTTTCAGTTGACATGGACCAATCTTTTTGAGGAAAATTTAATCACTGTTATCAATATCTCTAGTTTCCTGCTTAGGATGAGAGATCCAAGGGAACTGGCTATATCCTTTTTTCGAAGAAAAGAAATGCCTCTGTCGATTCTAAAGTATCAGACACCTAAACTTACTCTGGAAAGTGAATCTGAACTTACTCTGGAAAGTGAACCTGAACTTACTCTGGAAAGTGAACTTGAACCTACTCTGGAAAGTGAACTTGAACCTACTCTGGAAAGTGAACTTAAACCTACTCTGGAAAGTGAACTTAAGCTTACTCTGGAAAGTGAACCTGAACCTCCAATTCTATTTCCTAAAGCGCTAAACAGTGGAGAAATACTAATCAAACTAGTTCGTATACCTAGAAAATGGGATGGTCCATTAATTATGTATCAAACCATAGCTATTTCACTGATCTATAAGAAGAAACACCCAATTACTATTAATAGAAAAACGAATCGAAAATGCCAAGAAAAAGAAAAACAAAATGTTGATAGGAATGATTTTTCTGAATTCATTACAAAAACAAAACAGGAAAAGATGGTTGGGAATATAGATGAAAATCGTTATGATTTGCTTGTTCCTGAAAACATTTCATCTCCTCGACGTCGTAGAGAATTGCGAATTCTAATTTGTTTAAATTCCGGGAAGGGAAATCTAGATGTTGTGGGTAAAAAGAAAGTATTTTGCAACGAGAACAACGTAAGGAACTGTAGTCCACTTTTAACTAATAGTAAGCATCTTGATATAGAGACAACTCAATTCATTAAATTGAAAGTTTTTCTTTGGCCAAATTACCGATTAGAAGATTTAGCTTGTATGAATCGCTATTGGTTTGATACTAGTAATGGTAGCCGTTTCAGTATGTTAAGGATACAGATGTATCCACGCTTGAGAATTCGTTGATGATATACTTATCATAAGATATCTTTCTACCAGGTAAAACTGGAAACTCGAGGTATTCCTTCTATGACAACTTTCAACTTACCCTCTCTTTTTGTGCCTTTAGTGGGCCTAGTAGTTCCAGCAATTGCAATGGCTTCTTTCTCTCTTCATCTTCAAAAGAACAAGATTCTCTCGATCCGATGGAAGCAAATCCCATCGAGTTCTTTCAAGACCTGCACTTGATCACAATAGCCATTTTTGAAATTAGGGTACAAGATACAGCTTCCTCCGAACACATACATAAGATCTCTTTCTTATGTATGTGGAACCGTGAGCTGTGGATCAATGCATTCAGTGCATTTTCAGTAGAGCTAGTTTCAATTTCAAATCGATCCGCAGATGTCTGAAACCGAAACACAAGGATCTCTATTTATGGAAATTTACATAGTGAAATCCGATGAAGCAGATGCGTTTTTTCGATCTTATCTAGTCAATTGGATGACTGATTCCTCAAGGTTCCCATAATAGAATAATGGAGCTATGAGAGTTACTTTAGATAGAGTTGTGGAATATGTTACAAGATACAGTTTCCTCCGAACACATACATAAGAGCTTTTCTCTTTCTTATGTATGTGGAACCGTGATCTGTGGATATGGGTTTCTCGGTTTTGTGGGTGGAGAATTATACGTTACTATGCATAGACGAATCCAATTTCAAATTGGATTGATTATTAATTAATTAAATCAACATTAGTGTGTATTGTATCCCAAATGAATGTCATTATTTTTATTGATTGGTCAAATCCATATCTGTAATCTGTAGAAACTTAAAATAAAATAAGGAGGGGAGGGAGAAGGACTCTTTTTATGGTAAAAAGTACATTCATTTCAGTTATTTCGCAAGAAGAAAACAAGGGGTCTGTTGAATTTCAAGTATTCAGTTTCACCAATAAACTAAAGAAAGTAACTTCACATTTGAAATTACACAAAAAAGATTATTTATCTCAGAGAGGTCTACAGAAAACTCTGGGAAAACGTCAACGGTTGCTGACGTATTTGTCAAATAAAAATAGAGTACGTTATAAAGAATTAATAGATCAGTTGGATATTCGGGAGTTAAAAACTCGTTAAGTTAAGTGATAAGTTAATTGGAAGAGCCCTTGTAGCATTATTTGATTTTTCAGAGCTTGAATTTTGATGAACTTTATTTCGTTTTCAGCAATTCATAGAATACTGATCCTGAATCGGGGAAAACGCATATGAATGTACCGACTACAAAAAAAGACCTCATGATAGTCAATATGGGTCCTCACCACCCATCAATGCATGGCGTTCTTCGCCTCATCATTACTCTCGACGGTGAAAATGTTATTTACTGTGAACCTATATTGGGTTATTTACACAGAGGGATGGAAAAAATTGCGGAAAACCGAACAATTATACAATATCTACCTTATGTAACACGTTGGGATTATTTAGCGACTATGTTTACAGAGCCAATAACAGTAAACGCCCCAGAACGTTTGGGAAATATTCAAGTACCTAAAAGAGCTAGCTATATCAGAGTCATTATGTTGGAATTGAGTCGGATAGCTTCTCATCTGTTATGGCTCGGCCCTTTTATGGCAGATATTGGTGGGCAGACGCCTTTCTTCTATATTTTCAGAGAGAGAGAATTGATATATGATCTATTCGAAGCTGCCACAGGTATGCGACTGATGCATAATTTTTTTCGTATCGGAGGAATCGCTGCTGATTTACCTCATGGTTGGGTAGATAAATGTTTGGATTTCTGTGAGTATTTTTTAACAGGAATTGCTGAATATCAAAAGCTTATTACGCGGAATCCTATTTTTTGGGGCCGAGTTGAAGGAGTGGGCATTGTTAGTGGGGAGGAAGCCATAAATTGGGGTTTATCTGGGCCAATGCTACGGGCTTCCGGACTCCAATGGGATCTTCGTAAAATTGATCATTATGAGTGTTATGATGAATTTGATTGGGAAGTACAATGGCAAAAAGAGGGGGATTCATTAGCCCGTTATTTCGTCCGAATCAGTGAAATGATGGAATCCATAAAAATGATTCAACAAGCTCTAGAAGGACTTCCTGGGGGGCCCTATGAGAATTTAGAAGTCCGGCGCTTTGGCAGAGAAAGGGATTCAGAGTGGAATGATTTTGAATATCGATTCATTAGTAAAAAACCATCTCCTGCTTTTGAATTGTTGAAACAAGAGCTTTATATGAGAGTGGAGGCTCCAAAGGGAGAATTGGGAATTTTTCTGATAGGGGATCAGAGTCTTTTTCCCTGGAGATGGAAAATTCGTCCACCGGGTTTTCTCAATTTGCAAATTCTGCCTCAGCTAGTTAAAAGAATGAAATTGGCGGATATTATGACGATACTAGGGAGTATAGATATCATTATGGGAGAAGTTGATCGTTGAAATGATAATTGATACAACGGAAGTACGGGCTATTAATTCTTTTTCTCGATTGGAATCCTTAAAAGAGGTGTATGGGCTCACACGCTTGCTTGTACCTATTTTTATTCCTCTATTTGGAATCACAATAGGGATATTCATAATTGTGTGGTTAGAAAGAAAAATATCTGCAGGAGTACAACAACGTATAGGACCTGAATACGCAGGTCCTTTTGGAATTCTTCAAGCTCTAGCCGATGGGACAAAACTCCTTTTTAAAGAGGATCTTCTACCATCTAGAGGAGATATTCGTTTATTTAGTCTCGGACCGTCCATAGCAGTTATATCCATTTTACTAAGTTATTCAGTAATTCCTTTTAGCTACCGGCTTGTTCTAGCGGATCTCAGTATAGGTGTTTTTTTATGGATTGCTGTTTCAAGTATTGCTCCTTTTGGACTTCTTATGTCAGGATATGGTTCGAATAATAAATATTCCTTTTTAGGTGGTCTACGAGCTGCTGCTCAATCGATTAGTTATGAAATACCATTAACTCCATGTGTTTTATCCATATCTCTACGTGCGATTCGTTTGGACATGAGCTGTTACCTATTTTTTTGATTTCTAGGAAAGAAAGGAGGGAAATGGATTGAGTAGATATCTTCATTTTTTGATTCATCATTCCGGATAATGAACTCAATCAGATAAGTTCTATGAGTGAAACAAAACAGCTTATAAATTTGCAGTAAAAAGATGAAGTCTCATTCCCTATGTGCGAGAGTTAAGCATCCATAAGCATAATAAATTACCCCAAGATTCGTTGATTAGCAATCAGGGTTTGACGCGGTTAGAAAAGAGCAACTATATGGAGTTTTCACTATTGTCTGTCATAACGGGGTTTGGGCAAAAATGAGTGGGCGGTTAGGAATACTAAGGTACATAATGGATTCGTAATGGAGATAATCTAAGTTACCTAAATAGGTCTCTCCGCATAAAAGGAATTGGGGTGGGGGCTTTAAGTTAGTAGAAACGATCAAGCAGTACTTCCCCAGGATCCCGATCCTGAGTATGCTCCTACCCATTGGTTAAAGAAATGGCTATCAGAAACGAAGTAACCTTTTTTTAGAGCTTCCTTGTCTTTTTCTATGAAATGTGAAAGAAGAACCGGAACGAAAGAAATATGCAATAGAAAAGAAAAATACGAAATATTTTATCTATATTCATACAGAGAGAATTATTCTCATGATTCCTGAACTAATGTAATGCCTAATCTTTTTTCGTAATCGAAAAAAGGTCGAAATTGATACAATGAGTATTTTCTTTTTATTGAAGGATTAAGGTATTACTGAACGAAGCGAAATTACATTTTTTGAAATTCGAAATATACATTAGAAATAGAAAGGGTGAGATCAATTCAGAAGCACCTTTTTGTTATTATAGCAGACAGAATTGGATTGGTATAATGTGGGACTCTTCGATCCATCTTTACTCTATCTACTCAACTACTATATCGAGAGAATAACGAGTCCGTCCTTAGATTTTTTTATGACGACCACCGAGGAGCCGTATGAGGTGAAAGTCTCATGTACGGTTCTGCAATAGCGATGGCAGCAGTGATGTTATCACCGACTATGATTATCTAACAGTTCAAGTACAGTTGAAATAGTTGAGGCACAGTCCAAATATGGTTTTGGGGGTTGGAATCTGTGGCGTCAACCTATAGGATTTACGGTTTTTCTAATTTCTTCCCTAGCCGAATGTGAAAGATTACCCTTTGATTTACCAGAAGCGGAGGAAGAATTAGTAGCAGGTTATCAAACCGAATATTCGGGTATCAAATTTGGTTTATTTTACGTTGCTTCCTATCTAAATCTACTAGTCTCTTCATTATTTGTAACAGTTCTTTACTTGGGCGGTTGGAATCCCTCTATTCCGTTCATATTCATTCCTAATTTTTTCCGAATAAATGAACTGAGTGGAGTCTTTGGAACAACAATTGGTATTTTCATTACATTAGCAAAAGCTTATTTGTTCCTGTTCATTTCTATCACAACAAGATGGACTTTGCCTAGGATGAGAATGGACCAATTATTAAATCTTGGGTGGAAATTTCTTTTACCTATTTCCCTCGGGAATCTATTATTGACAACTTCTTCCCAACTCCTTTCGCTGTAAAGACATAAGACATTCATTGTATTTTTGATTCATAAGTTTTCTTAAACAAGAGAAAGAAAATGTCAATTATTCATAGAGATTTACGATATGCTTCCTATGATAACTGGGTTCATGAATTATGGTCACCAAGCCGTAAGAGCTGCAAGGTATATCGGCCAAAGTTTCATAATTACCTTATCTCATACGAGTCGTTTACCTGTAACTATTCAATATCCCTATCAAAAATGGATTCCATCAGAGCGTTTCCGCGGTCGAATCCACTTTGAATTTGATAAATGCATTGCTTGTGAAGTATGTGTTCGTGTATGTCCTATAGATCTACCCACTGTTGATTGGAGATTGGAACCCGAAATTCGAAAGAAACGATTACTTAATTAGAGTATTGATTTCGGAATATGTATATTTTGTGGTAATTGTGTCGAGTATTGTCCAACAAATTGTTTATCAATGACTGAGGAATATGAACTTTCTACTTATAATCGTCACGAATTGAATTATAATCAAATTGCCTTGGGTCGGTTACCAATGTCAGTAATTGGAGATTCCTTAATTCGAACCATTATGACTTCGACTCAAATCAAATAAAAAATGGGTAAACCGCTTGATTCAATTACCAATGACTCCAATTTCCGATTACTATTACTAAATACTAAAGGAGCAAATCTTCCATTCTGCTCGGCGAATAAGTAAAAGTCCTAGCTATTGATGTCAGATTCATTGCTCAGAATCATGTCTTGCAAAAATACATTATCCGTGATTTTTTCGAAATCTACATCTCTCTAAATTAAGAATATTTATTATATATCTAGAGAATTTCTATATCAACCCCCAATCTAGGATTGGATTCCATTCAGAGCATATCCTAAAAAGAGTCGGGTAACCTATTTTTTCCCGGTCTGGTCAAAAAGATCATGAACCATTTAAGCTTATTTCTCTATTATTTGCCATAGAATGGATTTCACTGGACCAATACATGATTTTCTTTTAGTATTTTGGGGATCGGTTCTTCTATTCGGAGGTCTGGGAGTGGTATTACTTACCAATCCCATTTTTTCTGCCTTTTCCTTGGGGTTGGTTCTGGTTTGTATATCCCTATTCCATATTCCATCGAATTCCCATTTTGTAGCTGCTGCACAGCTCCTTATTTACGTGGGGGCCATAAATGTGTTAATCGTATTCGCTGTGATGTTCATGAATGATTCAGAATATTACAAGGATTTCGGTCTTTGGACCGTTGGAGAAGGAGTCACTTCCCTGGTTTGTACAAGTCTTTTTGTTTCACTAATTACTACTGTCCCAGATACTTCATGGTACGGTATTATTTGGACTACAAGATCAAACCAGATTTTAGAGCAGGATTTTGTAAATAATGGTCAACAAATTGGGACTCATTTATCAACAGATTTTTTTCTTCCCTTTGAACTCATTTCTATAATTCTTTTAGTTGCCTTAATAGGTGCAATTGTATTGTTATGGCCCGTCAGTAATAAAAAGAAGGAGTTCGAATGAAAGAGTTCTGTCCTCTCAAAAGACTTCCTTCTTATCACACCCATTTTCCTTCACTTCAATTCCATTTTTCTATTTTTCATGTATAAAATAGAAATGGTTTTAGTTCACTCTATTCTAGTACCAATACCTTCCTTTGTTCTGCACTTGTGAGATTCGAGTCAATAAAATGGATTAAGGTGGAGTTTTTGTTCCTATTGAAAGCAAATAAATCCAGATTGATGAGGGGTTGGTCAATGATGCTTGAACATGAACTTGTTTTGAGTGCCTATTTATTTTCTATAGGTATTTATGGATTGATCACAAGTCGAAATATGGTCAGAGCACTTATGTGTCTTGAGCTTATACTGAATGCGGTTAATTTGAATTTCGTAACATTTTCTGATTTCTTTGATAGTCGCCAATTAAAAGGAGACATTTTCGCGATTTTTGTGATAGCTATTGCAGGCGCTGAAGCCGCTATTGGACCTGCTATTGTTTCGTCAATTCATCGTAACAGAAAATCCACTCGTATCAATCAATCGAACTTGCTGAATAAATAATAAATAGCGGTAATCATCTAAATACTGAATAGAATATTCACCAATTCAAATTGGTATGTACGATAGAAACAAACATAGGCCCATGTTTGCTAAAACGTAATAAATCAAAGTATCTTGGACCGCTATCATGAGCAGATCCAGAAGTAGATTGATTCGAAATCGATTCTGGTAAACCCTCGATTCGTCTGGTGTCTACCATATATGATTCCTTTATGATTTTACTAGATCGAAAATTTATGACGTTCAAAAAGTGGATAGATACCATGTCACATTCAGTAAAGATTTATGATACATGTATAGGGTGTACTCAATGTGTGCGAGCCTGCCCCACAGATGTATTAGAAATGATACCTTGGGACGGATGTAAAGCTAAGCAAATTGCTTCTGCCCCAAGAACGGAAGACTGTGTAGGTTGTAAGAGGTGTGAATCCGCTTGTCCAACAGATTTCTTGAGTGTCCGGGTTTATTTATGGCATGAGACAACGCGAAGCATGGGGCTAGCTTATTGATACGTTCTAGAAAACTCTACTTGAACCCATTTTTTTCTCCTTACCGACAAAAACCCGTACTCGATCAAAAAGATTATTTCGAGCACGGGTTTTTTGGTCAAAGTGTATCTTGTCTTTACCACGAATTCTTTTCCTTGGTTAACAATAATTGTGATTTTGCCGATATCCGCGGGTTCTTCCATTTTCTTTTTTCCTCATAGGGGAAATAAGATGATTAGGTGGTATACTCTATCTATATGCACAATAGACCTACTTCTAACGACCTATGCATTCTGTTATCATTTCCAATTTGACGATCCCTTAATCCAATTAGAACAGGATTTTAGATGGATCCATTTTTTGGATTTTCACTGGAGACTCGGAATCGATGGAATTTCCATAGGACCTGTTTTACTGACGGGATTCATCACTACTTTAGCGACTTTAGCGGCTCGGCCAGTGACTCGGGATTCACGATTGTTCCATTTCCTGATGTTAGCAATGTACAGCGGCCAAATAGGATCATTTTCTTCTCGAGATCTTTTACTTTTTTTTATCATGTGGGAGTTCGAATTAATTCCTGTTTACCTACTTCTATCCATGTGGGGAGGAAAGAAACGTTTGTACTCAGCTACAAAGTTTCTTTTGTACACTGCGGGGAGTTCTGGGCATGGGTTTCTATGGTTCCAACGAAGCAACCTTACATTTTGAAACCTCAGCGAATCAATCGTATCCGGTGGCATTGGAAATACTATTCTATTTTGGATTTCTTATTACTTATGCTGTCAAATCACCGATTATACCCTTACATACATGGTTACCAGATACCCATGGGGAGGCACATTACAGTACGTGTATGCTTCTAGCCGGAATCTTATTAAAAATGGGAGCGTATGGATTGGTTCGGATCAATATGGAATTCTTACCCCACGCTCATTCTATATTTTCTCCCTGGTTGATGATAATAGGTACAGTTCAAATAATCTATGCAGCTTCAACATCTCCTGGCCAACGCAATTTAAAAAAGAGAATAGCCTATTCTTCTGTATCTCATATGGGTTTTACAATTATAGGAATTGGTTCGATAACCGATACAGGACTAAATGGAGCCATTTTACAAATCATTTCTCACGGATTTATTGGTGGTGCGCTTTTTTTCTTGGCAGGAACGAGTTACGATAGAATACGTCTTGTTTATCTCGACGAAATGGGCGGAATAGCTATCCCAATGCCTAAAATATTTACAATGTTCAATAGCTTCTCGATGGCTTCTCTTGCATTGCCGGGAATGAGTGGTTTTGTTGCCGAATTGGTAGTCTTTTTTGGAATAATTACCAGTCCAAAATCTCTTTTAATGCCAAAAATACTCATTACTTTTGTAATGGCAATTGGAATGATAGTAACTCCTATTTATTCATTATCTATGTCACGCCAGATGTTCTATGGATACAAGCAATTTCCCGCCCCAAACTCTTCTTTTTTGGATTCTGGACCACGAGAACTTTTTGTTTCGATCTGTATCTTTCTACCCGTAATAGGGATTGGTATTTATCCGGATTTCCTTCTCTCACTATCCGTTGACAAGGTAGAAGCTATCCTATCGAATTACTTTTATAGATAAGATAGTTTTCATGAATAAGATAGAAAATAATAATAAGATAGAAAATAATGCTATGATTTCAAAAACCATTCGCTGGACAATGAAAAAAAAGAAGTCTTCTTTTTCCTTAAGATAAGGAAAAAGAAAATGAAGTCCATTCGAATCAGATACGTTTGGAGTTTTTGAGAACCATTTGCATCACTACTGGATGCAAATGGTTCTCAAAAACTCACACAAACTTCAGACTATGTTCCTCTAGATTGGGTCGCTTCTTCAATTCGATGTTAATGTGAATGAACCATAACTATGTAATCCTATTCCTAATAGATTGACCCCAAAATAACATATCCAAATTATAAGAAATCCAAGAGAAGCCACAATTGCGGAATTCGTGCCTTGAACATTTTGATTTGTTCTCATATGTAAATAAATTGCAAATAGGGTCCAAGTAATAAATGCCCAAGTTTCCTTGGGATCCCAATTCCAATATGACCCCCATGCCTCATTAGCCCATACCGCGCCCGAAAGAATACCTATGGTTAAAAAGAGAAACCCTAGACTAATGACACGATAACTCCAACGATCCAATTGCTGAATCAACTGATACATGTGATAATTTCTAAATGAAAGAAAAAAAGTGTTTCGTAAAACACTGCCTCTTTCATTTGCGTATTGGATCTCATCAAAAACAAATGACCCTGTTAATAAATGATTTCTTTTGCCAAAAATATCTATGCGTGTTCGAAATGTAATGACTAGAAGCGCTACTGAGAATAAAGAGCCGCATAAAAGAGCTGCATAGCTCAATACCATCATACTTACGTGCATCATTAACCACTGAGATTGGAGAGCAGGTACTAATATTGTGGATTGATGCATTTCTGCTAAAAGACCGGAAGTAACAAAGCCTTGAGTCAAAATAGTACTTGGCGCGGTTATTGCGCTTAAATGGGTTTTTTGGTTCCTAAAATGTGGAACCATATGAATAATGGAAAAACCCCACGAAAGAAACATTACTGATTCATATAAATCACTTAAGGGGAAATGTCCCGAAGAAATCCAACGAGTAACTAACAATCCTGTTATACAGAAAAAGGTAGCTATCATGCCTTTTTCTGACGAATTAGAGAGTCCTAGCGTTTCGTAGACTAATAATAAGGTTAGTAAATAAATACTAATTACAATTGAAACGATCGAAAAAGAAATGTGAGTGAATATATGTTGTAAAGTCGAGAATATCATAAAAAAATCCTAAAATAAAAAAGAAAAGGGGGATCCTTCAAGACTGGAATGGAAATAAGGAATTCCATTCATTATTCATTATAATGATTTATTGTATCTCTTTTCGAAGATGCCGCCACTCGGACTCGAACCGAGATGCTCTAGCACTGCTTCCTAAGAGCAGCGTGTCTACCGATTTCACCATAGCGGCTTACTCGAAAACATAATAGCCCATCCATATTCAATCGTCGAGATTCTAAGGAGTCAATTCAATCAAATCTTTTTTAGGGAATCTGACAATCAATGAAAAAACACTCGTTTAAATTACTAATTGAACATTCAACAATCATTAGTATTGTGGGATCGTAGGGTGTTAGGTTTCACTTTCACAAAGAGCTTTCCATTGGTTTCACTTCGCCTGGCATGGAAATGCAGCAGTTGGAACTAGATAGTTCTGTCCTCTATCCAGGCATAGAACTAAAAGGTTTCAATCTTTCTCGGAATTTTAGCGTACTTCAAAAAAAAAAAATTCTATATTTCTAAAGAAAAGAAAGCTCTCAAGATCTATATATAGATATAGATCTTGATGGATTCCACAGCCCAAATATAGGACCCTTATTTGGACTACATATTAGGAATACATAATCCACAAAAATCCTTCCTAAAGGAAAAAGAAGACTTTTCTTTTCGTTAGTGTATTATGAAAAGTGAATCGATGAGGAAAATGACAACCCCCATCTCACAAATTAGAAAAACCTACTAAAAAGAAAGCGAAAACTTTGTATCTTGTCCTTCACTACTTCGTCAAAAAATGGAGAATACAGTAAGCAGAGGACTTCTTATTCTGCATACCGCAATAACCAGTCCCGTCTCGTATTGATCCGTTGAAAAGAAAAATATGAGTTAATGGGAATCCTTCATTTTAGACATAACAATTCAGGGAGTCATATTGATTCAGATTCTTCCAAGACTTGGTTCTTTTTTTTTTTGTCGTACAAAAAACTTTTCGAATTCCCGGTAGAAAGAGATTTCGCTAATGAAAATGCTTTTCTCGCTGCCCAATACCCCTTTTTTTTCCAAATATTTTTACGAATACGCTTTTTTGACAGAGAAGTACGTTTCTTTGGAACCGCCATTCAAAAATGAGGAGGTTGCTCATTGTTTAGAGTTGGATGTGAAAGACATGTATTGTTCGGATTATTCTTTTTATTTTATTCTATTTATTCCCTAGATGATACTTCCTTGATAACATACAATGGAGATACGCGTGCCTCGCATAGAATATTCCTAGGTAAAAAATGGGATAGGTTCTTTTTTATTTTTAGGGGAACCTTTTTTACAACATACAATATCCGAAGAAAGAAGAATTCCTACTGATTGGTAACTTTCTATCCGAACCCTCATTCGAATCTATATCGTAAGAGAGGTTTTCGAATTCCCCCTAAATACTTAGTTCCACTATAGCTCGTCCGGGGTCGCCGGGGAGCTCTCGTCCTGCCCCGCAGCGCTGGATTCTCCTTCTCCTGGCGCAGTGAGCCGGTTTCTTGAACCTGAAGGCGCGCCTTTTTGGGCTTGAGCCGCAGGGTGATTGACCTTTGGCTCAACTTAACCCCGGGAATTTGACTGCTCCTGCGGAGGGAATAGCAGCAGCCTTCTGGGCCCTCTCTAGTAACTAGGCCTTCTCTTTTTCTAAGACGGAAATCGATTCCTCCAATTTTTTTCGGCGGTTGAGCTCGCTTGTCAAATAGTCATCCCTTCTTTTCACTAAATCGCTCGGGCGCTCGAACTGCTTTAAGGAGGAAAGTCGTGCGTTTAGCAGGGTATATCCTTTGTGTAGTTTGGTAGATAGTTCTATGAATTCGAATTGGTTTGCTGACACTTGGTCAGTCTTAGTTTTGATTTCCAGATCTCTCTCCTCGAGTTGAGTCGCCGTGAGTTCAGTCTCCGCGAGTTCACCCTCTTCCCTCTCACCCTCCTTCATTTCGGATTTGATGGAGGCTTCGGTTTCGGGAACAAACACCCCAAAAGCCAAAAAAGAGCATTTAAATTTACATTTAACTCCCCGAATATCGACGTTAGAGCATGGAACACAGTCCCAGATCGCGCCATGTTGTCAAACATGGTTACTAGACGTTGAAAGAGATTAACCAATCGCTTAGTGAGTGGAAAGAGATTAAGCAAGCTAAGTACGATCCGCCGTGGTATTCTATTCATAAATTCTTTTCATTTCTTTTCGAATGTGCGGGCTAGACACAAAAGAAGCCATTGTATTTAAAAAATTAGACCCATAAACGATATATACGACTGAGTTGCTTATCTGCATACATAAACGGACTAGAGTAGCTAGTCGAAACAATTTGAACATCAAAATCACCTCCCTTTGGATTTTACTTTTACTATGGAAACCACTAGAATAGAATATAGAATAAGACAGTCCTGAGAATTCCCCCTAAATACTTACACTTCCGTTTCCTCAATCGCATAATATTTCTATTATATATATATTCTATTGTTGGTTGGGTTTGTAATGGCGGGCATTCACTATTCAGGGTTCAACTAGCATACCCCGGTGAATTCCACAATTTCAAAATGAGAGAGAGACCTCTTTCCATTTCGGATCATGGATAAATAGATTTTTTTATCCACGATATACTCATATCACGCAAATCTACTATTGTCAATATGACAATATGAAGGTTGCAACCACCAAAACGGAATCAAACCATAATACTCACAGAGGATAGCACAGCCCCCCTTTCCTTACTTTCATAGATCTAAAATATAGAAATTCAATTCATTAGAATATGCCGGGCGGATCCTGCCACGCAGGCCGGAAATCTTGTTCTTCGCCCGGCGCAATCAGTCGATTCGGAAGGCGGGGCCGTCCGGTCCTCGTGGAGCCCCAGGTTGATCGAATTTTGTCTCAAGTTAACTACCGGCAGTTGACTGTTCCTGTGGATGTGGAGGGATGCAGTTCGACCAGTTCGGTTGTTTGGGGCCTCGGCCTCGACTAATCGGGACTTCCTTTCGTCTAAAAAGGAAAGTTCCGCCGTTAACACGCAACAAGATTCATATAATCCCCTAGCGACACCCTTTTCCAGTCGTAGGAATGAATTTAGGGGCTCTAGATCGCTGGACTCTTCCCCCTCAACTTCGCGCTGTCGTCGTAACAGATCCTCGCCAGATTGTAACCGGCGAAGCGCCTCCTTGAAAAGTAACCAGTGTTTTGCTGACTGGAACCTTTTTCTTTGAATTTGAAAGTCTATCCTCTGAATTTCTTCAGCAGTATCATAATTTCGAACCCAAAGATCCACATAAGTGTAGGGAGGATTCCAAGAAGACCTTGGGATTTGTACACACCGACACCAGACGACCAAGACTCCGCCCCACGAAGCCCAAAAGAGAAATTTCCCCACTCCTATGAGAAACTGAGAAAACCAGTTTCGCAAATTAGAATGCCCCACGGAGAAAAGAAAGAATACGTGAACTCGTCGAAACAATTTGAACATGAAAATCACCTGTGTTTTTTTTAATACAACTCTACCATTGCCCGGTCAATCCCTAATTCGACCGTTAGGGATTCTACTCAGGAGTCATGAATACCTAAACATATCTCTTTAGGTGGATTCATGATATAATTATATAGTACAAATATACTATTGTCAATATTACAATATGAGGGTTGCAACCACCAAAACGGAATCAAACCATAAATCAAACCATAATACTCACAGAGGATAGCCCAGCCCCCTTCCTTACTTTTTTTTATAGACTAGTCTGGGCGGATCTTATGATGCCCCGCAGCGCTGGATTCGCCTTTGTCAATGAGGCGCCCGGTTCCTAAACCGGAAGGCCCCCCGTCCTTGGGGAGTCGCAGAGTGCTTGAACTTGCCCTCAAGCCAAGGGGGTAGAGCCCTCTGAGTCAACGTCCTCCTTGCCAGATCGGACTGCGCTTCTTTTTCTAAGAGCACTATTTCTTGCTTCAAGTGTTCAATTGTTTCCCTTTGGAGGTGTAGGAAGGCCCGATCCTCTGACAGAAGGCTTTCCTCTAAGTCTCCCACTACCTCAATAGCGGAGGTCCCACTTACGACAATTAGGCTCAAATCCATATAAACCTTTTGTACTTTTGAAGATACGTCATGGTACCTTATTTTTTAAAATTCTAAGTACGACGTATTGAGTTCTATTTCACTACGTAGCACTCTCGCATCTGTTTCATTTTGCCTTCTTTTCCTTGCGGTATCGCTCGGATTCAACCCCACAATATCTTTCTCGAGATTTTCTTCTAAGATCTTGAGATTTTTTTCGAAGCTCTCACGATCGTTTTTTAAGCATTGAATTTTTTTTCGTTTTTAGTAAGGTTCGGTTTTTTTCTCTTCTGACAGATAGAAGTCAACGATTCTCTTTAATAATAGAAATACATCCCGAGTTGTAAGATCAGGAGTTTCATACCTCCTGCTCACCACCGGTAAGGAGGAAGATAGCAAGTGAAAAACTGTAACTACTTTGGAAGAGAGTTTTGCATACTCTGCCTCGGTTGCTTTTACTAGGTCCTTTTTGGTCTTGATTTGAACAAGTATCTCTTCAAGACCTTCTACTCGGAGACTTGCCTGGGAGTCGAGTGGTTCGACCGTGCCACTAGAACCGCCATGGTCGACTTGACTTTCTGTGGCTACAATTTTTACCTCTTCCGTTTCAAGGAAGGCAACAATTGCGGTGGGCTTACGCGGCGAAGTTTGCGGGTTACCGCAGAACCACAAAAAGAGCCGAGTAGCCCCCCAGACCAGTTATCCCTCCTAAAGCCACACTGCAAAGACGCTGGCCACTTTTACCAACCAATTATCCCACATGGTACGTACCCCTGTGTCGAAGATTTCCCGGTCAGTCCCTACCTCGACAGTAGGAAACTTTCAAAATAACCGGGAATTCTGAATAGCTAACACATTTGTGTTAGATTGATTCATGATCTAATTCTATATTGTAACGATACTATTGTCAAGGGTTGACCCCACCAAAAGGTTATAACCACTAAAACGGAATCAACCCATAATACTCACAGAGGAGAAGACCGCCCAGCTTTTCCTTTCATGGATCAAATCAGGTTTGATCTTCGTCTTGGAGCTTCACTTTTGCACTTTCCAAAAGGGCAATCTTGAAGTACAAGCGTGGAATTTCTTTGGATTGAATCACACTCTTATGAGTGTTTATGGTTTCGTCTAAGAAACCACGCAGTTCTGCGTTCTTTGGACCATTTTTGGGAATGCAGTTTCCCAAAAGGCCAATCCGATTAATTCTTGTGAAAAAAGCCCGCTCTTTTTCGGCCAAGAGAGTTTTGTTGAATTCTAAGGTCTTATCAAGTATTTGTAAGCGTACTTGAGTCGATGGGCGCGGAGAACCGCATAACCACAAAAAGAGCCGAGTAGCCCCCCAATTGAGACCAGTTATCCCTCCAAAAGCCACTGCAAAGGCGCTGGCCACTTTTACCAACCAATTATCCCACATGGTACGTACCCCCCTTTTCCCGGTCAGTCCCTACCTAGACAGTAGGAAACTTTCAAAATAACCGGGAATTATGAATAGCTAATTTGTCTTAGAATATGCCGGGCGGATCCTGCCACGGAAGCCGGAAATCTTGTTCTTCGCCCGGCGCAATCAGTCGATTGCCTGAACCGGAAGGGGGGGCCGTCCGGTCCTCGTGGAGCCTCCTCAGGTTGATGGAACTTTGTCTCAAGTTAACTGCGGGTAGTTGACTGTTCCTGTGGATGTGGAGGGATCCAGTTCGACCAGTTCCGTTGGTTGGGGCCTCGGCCTCGACTAATCGGGACTTCCTTTCGTCTAACAAGGAAAGTTCGGCTGTTAACACGCAACAAGATTCATATAATCCCCTAGCGACACCCTTTTCCAGTCGTAGCAATGAATTTAGGGGCTCTAGATCGCTGGAATCTTCCCCCTCAAGTGCACGCTGTCGTTGTAACAGATCCTCGCCAGATTGTAACCGGCGAAGCGCCTCCTTGAAAAGTAACCAGTGTTTTGCTGACTCGAACCTTTTTCGTTGAATTAGAAAGTCTATCCGCTGAATTGCTTCAGCAGTATCATAATTTCGAACCCAAAGATCCACATGAGTGTGTGGAGGATTCCAAGAAGACCTTGGGATTTGTACACACCGACAGCATAAGACCAACACACTTCCCCAGCAAGCCCAAAAGAAAAATTTCCCCACTCCTAGGACAAACTGAGAAAACCAGTTTCCCCAATTTGAATGCCTCGCGGAGAAAATAAAGAATACGTGAACTCGTCGAAACAATTTGAACATGAAAATCACCTCCTGTGGTTTTTTTTTTTACTTTTACAATGGAAATCTTTTTACTTTGAGTATGGAAATCGATAGAATAGAATATAGAGTCCTGAGAATGAGAAGTCCCGATATACAAAATCGAACCAATACCAATAACTCTACAAGTAGGCGCGCTACCGATTACATTCGGGTAATGATCAGATCGCGGCGCCATTTACAATCTACTCGCTAATTCGGTTAAAAGCAATTCCCGAGATGGATTTCATACTATCTCCAAATTCTCATCTTTCAATTCGAAGCGCAGTGACAGTTAGTGAAGTAATAGGTATCGTAGAGTTTCCTCGAAGCCTAGGCAGCTTACTCCACTCAATCAGAATTAGTGAATTATCCCGAATAAACTAATACCCAGGTCTTCTTTTGATTGGGTCGAGTTATTGATGGATCCTATGACCCATATCAGAATCAAGTACGAGAATTCTTTTTACTTGTTCTATGAATAGAAAGAATAGAAATTCTTGTAAGAATTAATGGAATGATTGAAAATGGAAAATTCTATTTGAGTTCTTTCCTATTTTGATTTTTTATTTGATTGTTCCTTCCGAAAGAGATAAGAGCTGGTGAATCGGAAACAATTCAATTACTAAGAATAGAAAAAACTTTGATTTTCTTATGGAACATACATATCAATATGCATGGATCATACCTTTCGTTCCGCTTCCGGTTCCTCTAGCAATAGGAGTGGGACTTCTTCTTGTTCCAACGACAACAAAAAATCTGCGTCGCATGTGGGCTTTTCCTAGTGTTTTATTACTAAGTATAGTTATGCTTTTTTCGGCCGACCTGGCGATTCAGCAAATAAACGGGAGTTCTATTTATCAATATGTATGGTCTTGGACCATCCATATTGATTTTTCCTTAGAGTTTGGCGACTTGATCGATCCACTGACTTCTATTATGTCAATATTAATTACTACTGTTGGAATCTTGGTTCTTATTTATAGTGACAATTATCTGTCTCATGATCAAGGATATTTGAGATTTTTTGCTTCTATGAGTTTTTCCAATGCTTCCATGTTGGGATTAGTTACGAGTTCTAATTTGATACAAATTTATATTTTTTGGGAATTAGTTGGAATGTGTTCCTATCTATTAATAGGTTTTTGGTTCACGCGACCAATTGCGGCAAATGCTTGTCAAAAAGCATTTGTAACTAATCGTGTGGGGGATTTTGGTTTATTATTAGGAACCTTAGGTCTTTATTGGATAACGGGTAGTTTCGAATTTCGAGATTTGTTCAAAATAGTCAATAACTTGATTGAGAATCATGGGATAAATTCTTTATTTCTGACTCTGTGTGCCGCCCTATTATTCCTCGGTGCAATTGCGAAATCGGCACAATTCCCCCTTCATGTATGGTTACCTGATGGAGGGACCCACTCCGATTTCGGCTCTTATCCATGCTGCTACTATGGTAGCAGCGGGCATTTTTCTTGTAGGCCGGCTTCTGCCTCTTTTCGCAGTTATACCTTACGTAATGAATCTCATTTCTTTGATAGGTATAATAACAGTACTCTTAGGAGCGACTTTGGCTCTGGCTCAAATAGACATTAAGAAAAGTTTAGCTTATTCTACAATGTCGCAATTGGGTTATATTATGTTAGCTTTCGGTATGGGGTCTTATCAAGCTGCTTTATTTCATTTGATCACTCATGCCTATTCGAAAGCATTATTATTTTTAGGCTCTGGATCCATTATTCATTCAATGGAAAGAATTATTGGATATTCTCCAGAGAAAAGTCAGAATCTGGCTCTTATGGGGGGTTTCCAAAAATATGTGCCAATTACAAAAACTGCTTTTTTGTTAGGTACACTTTCTCTTTGTGGCATTCTACCTCTTGCTTGTTTTTGGTCAAAAGACGAAATTCTTAACGATAGTTGGTTGTATTCACCTATTTTCGCGATCATAGCTTGTGCCACAGCAGGATTAACTGCATTCTATATGTTTCGGATCTATTTACTTACCTTTGAAGGGCATTTAAACGTTTATTTTCAAAATTTCAGTGGAAAAAAAAATAGCTCGTTCTATTCAATAGCTATATGGGGTAAAGAAGGAAGGAAAGGAATTAACAAAGATCTTCTTTTATCCACAATGAATAATAATGAGAGGGCTTCCTTTTTTTCGAAAAAAAGAGATCCAATGGGTCCAATGGGTGGGAATGTCAAAAATAGGAGGCGATCCTTTATGAAAATGACTCATTTTGTCAATATCAATAAAGAAATTCCCCCATATCCTCATGAATCGCATAATACTATGCTATTGCCGCTGCTTGGGTTGGCTCTATTTAGTTTGTGTGTTGGATCTATAGGAATTCCTTTCGATCAAGGAGGAATGGATTTCAATAGGAATATATTATCCAAATGGTTAACTCCGTCTATCAATCTTTTACATAAAAATTCGAACAATTCTGCGGATTGGTATGATTTTCTTACAAATGCAACTTTTTCAGTCAGTATAGCCTCTGTAGGAATCTTTGTAGCATTCTTTTTTTATTTTTTTATAGGCCTGTTTCTTCATCTTTACAGAATTTGGACTTAATCAATTCATTTGTGAAAATGAGTCCTAAGAGACTTCTTTGGGACAAAATAATCAATGTGATATATACTTGGTCATCGAATCGTGCTTACATAGATCTTTTTTATTCAACAACCCTAAGTAGGGGTATAAGAGGATTATCCGCACTAACTCATTTTTTTGATAGACGAGTAATTGGTGGAATTACGAATGGCATTGGTACGACAACCTTCTTTATAGGAGAAGTTATAAAATATGTAGGGGGGGGGGAGAATCTCTTCTTATCTATTCTTCGATT